TAATTTATCTTCGAAATATTAGTATTCAGGTTTTTTAGCACTTTTTTAACCCTGGTTTTTAGGCTTTATATAAAGTGTGTTAAAATAATTGTTTATGTATTATATATAATATGTGATGCATAAGTTGGCCCCTACCATAACCCGCCAACTTTGATGCACCTGGCTGACTCTTCCTTGGTTTCGGGGTTTGACAAGGATAACCGGGTTTATTCAGGTGTAAGGGGGTAAGGGGGTTTGTCGCGCAAAAACGGGGGGCATATAGTATAGGGGTGAGGTAGATAGGAATGTCTTATGCACCTGAGATAAACGTATGTAACTCTTGAGTTATGTCATTTAATCATTAACCTATATTACTTGAAAGAACGAATGTTCCACCTTGATCGTACAGTTGCGCTGCATTCTGAGATGTATAGGAAAGTAAACCGGAAAAGAGTACGTTATGCATATAAAAGAGCGCTCGGCTAGGTGGGTAACGAGTCGTATGCACTACACCATCAAATATGCCAGGATAAATAATAATTAAGGGAATATTAGTATTATGTCCCTGAAATAGGAACCAGATGCCAGTAATAATTCACTAAGTGCAACCCCCACGATTATTGTCCCTGACCCTATCATGCGTTATTAACCTTTATATAAACTGGTTGGTGGTTTCTTACTACATTAAAAATTACTCAGGAAATTAGGGTAAGTCCGGGCAAGGAGATGTTGGGAGCGGCTTTATGGGGATTATTAGATGACCCAGTTGACGAGGAACGTATGGGAGTTCTAATAGTATGTCATTCTTCATGACATAGAGATATACCTGCTTTATGGTCTAAATAATTTAATGGTGATAATACATATATGTACTATTACATTATGTAATATTATGCATATATGTACTATACCATTCCCAGCACTCAGGAAATAGTTTAGTTTAGAATTCTGGCTTTGGGAGCCAGGGGTGAGAGTTAGAATCTCTTTTTTCTGGCGCTAGGGGGGATTTTAACCTCCGATCTTCGGATTACAAGACCGATGCTTTTAGGCTAAGCTACTAGGGCAGGCTCATTCTAGGGCTTTATTTTCTAATCACCCGGCTATTGGGATCAAAACTAGAAATAAGGCAAAATAAAGGACGGATGCAATTTGTCCAATAATAATGAATGGGTGTTCGACTGGCATTCCCCCAATTCATGTCAGAATGGCCATGTCTGCGACTAGGGTTCAAAATAGGAATTGAGTGATTGGTCGGAATGTAAGTCCCCGTTGTTTGGAGGTGTGCAGGATTGGGACTACTATGAGGACTAAAATAGAAAATAAGAGTGCTAAGACGCCCCCAAGTTTATTGGGGATCGATCGTAGAATGGCGTAGGCGAATAAAAAGTATCATTCGGGTTTGATGTGAGGGGGTGTGACCAGGGGGTTGGCGGGGGTGAAATTTTCTGGGTCTCCCAAGAGGTTGGGGGAGAATAGTGCCAGGGATGTTAGTGCCAGTAATATAATTACAAACCCCAGGAGATCTTTATAGGAGAAGTAGGGGTGGAAAGAGATTTTGTCTGCGTCTGAGTTTAGGCCTGTGGGGTTGTTGGAGCCTTTTTCGTGTAGGAAAAGCAGGTGTAGGACGGTCACTGCGGCGACGATGAAGGGGAATAGGAAGTGAAAGGCAAAGAATCGGGTTAGGGTTGCATTATCTACTGAGAATCCGCCTCAAATCCATTGTACTAGAACATCTCCTACGTAGGGGACGGCCGAAAGAAGGTTTGTAATTACTGTGGCGCCTCAGAAGGATATTTGGCCTCATGGTAGGACGTACCCGACAAAGGCGGTTATTATAACTAGTAGAAACAGCACTACTCCTAGATTTCATGTTTCTTTGTAGAGGTAGGAGCCATAATAAAGGCCTCGGGCAATGTGAAGGTATAGGCAGATGAAAAAGAAGGATGCCCCGTTGGCGTGTATGTTTCGGATCAGTCATCCATAGTTTACATCTCGACAAATGTGGGCGACGGAGGAGAAAGCTGTTGAGATGTCCGAGGTGTAATGTATTGCTAGGAATAGTCCTGTTAGGATTTGGGTAATTAGACAAAGTCCTAGTAGTGAGCCAAAGTTTCATCATACTGAGATGTTTGATGGGGCTGGGAGGTCAATTAGTGCGTCGTTAGCAATTTTAATCAGGGGGTGGGTTTTTCGCAGGCTTGCCATTAGAGGTTCTTATAGTTGAATTACAACGGTGGTTCTTCAAGTCATTGGTCTCGGTTAAAATCCGGGTGAGAACTATGACCTATCTTGTATATTTACTGTTAATAGCATTAGTTGTTGGCCTGGTTGCTGTGGCCTCAAATCCTGCGCCTTATTTTGCTGCTCTTGGCTTGGTGATAGCGGCTGGGGCTGGGTGCGGGGTATTAGTCAGCCATGGGGGGTCTTTTTTGTCTTTAATTCTTTTTTTAATTTATTTGGGGGGAATGCTTGTGGTTTTTGCTTATTCAGCAGCCTTGGCCGCTGAGCCTTTTCCTGAAGCTTGAGGGGATCGGTCTGTAGTGGGGTATGTAATAGTCTATTTACTTGGGGTTGGGGCTATAGTGTGAATGCTATGTGAAAATTGGTATGAGGGGTCTTGAGTAGTTGTTGATGGGTTAAAGGAATTTTCTGTGTTGCGGGGGGACACTAGTGGGGTGGCTGAAATATATTCGTGTGGGGGTGGAATGTTGGTTATTTGTGCGTGGGTGCTGCTTTTGACTCTTTTTGTAGTGTTGGAGCTAACCCGAGGCTTGAGTCGGGGCACCCTTCGAGCAGTTTAAATAGTGGCTAGAAGGGCAGCAAGGGCTGTGGTTAATAAAAATATGGTTAGGTAGGTTTTGATTATTCCTCGTTGGGTGTCACTAACGGTTTTGGTTATTTTAATTTGGGCATAAGATACCCCCTTTGGGCCAGAGGCTTCAAACCATGTTTGGTCTACTATTTGGGTAGCAGCTAGTTGGCCCAGAGTTAGGTTGAGTTTGGGCAAGAGTCGGTGGATCATTGGGGGAAAATATCCTAGTATATTTGAAAAATGGTGTGTTTGGGTGTTTGGACGGGTTTTGTGTTGTTTATTTGTGAGTGCGGTTAGTTCTATGGCTGTGAGTAGCCCAGTGATTGTCACTGCAAGGGCGGCTATTTTAAGGGTAAGGGGTATGGTTATTACTGGGGATTTGGAGGGGAGGAAGTTTGAAGTAATAATTAGTCCTGCAATAATACTTCCTCAGGCGAGTCGTTTAATTGGGTTAATTACTGATGGGTTATTTTCGTTAATGGGGGAGAGTGGTAAAAATCGGGGGGTTCCCATAGAAACAAAGAAGACGACCCGGAAGCTGTAGACAGCGGTGAAAGCGGTAGCAATAAGAGTTAGGATAAGGGCCCAGGCGTTTAGGTGTGAGGTGTTTAGGGCTTCAATGATGGCATCTTTTGAGAAGAACCCGGCTAGGAATGGGGTTCCTGTAAGTGCGAGGCTCCCAACTGTAAGGCAGGTCGAGGTAAGTGGTAGAAGGTTTTGTAAGCCGCCCATTTTTCGGATGTCTTGTTCGTCATTTAGGCTGTGGATGATTGATCCGGAGCATAAGAATAACATGGCCTTGAAGAAGGCGTGTGTGCAGATATGAAGGAATGCTAGTTGTGGCTGGTTTAGTCCAACTGTAACTATTATTAGCCCTAGTTGGCTGGATGTAGAAAAAGCCACGATCTTTTTGATGTCATTTTGGGTAAGGGCGCAGGCAGCAGTAAATAGGGTGGTTAGGGCTCCTAGACATAGGCAGGTTGTTAGGGCGAATTGGTTATTTTCCATAATTGGGTGTAGCCGGATTAGGAGGAAGATTCCGGCCACGACTATAGTGCTGGAGTGAAGTAGGGCAGAGACTGGTGTAGGGCCTTCCATGGCTGCTGGGAGTCATGGGTGAAGCCCAAATTGGGCAGATTTTCCAGTTGCTGCTAGGATGAGGCCTATCAGGGGGAGGGTTATGTCAGAGCTTTTTGACAGGAAGAAGATTTGTTGAATTTCTCAGGAGTTGAGGTTTATTGCGAGTCAGGCCATGCTCATAATTAGGCCGATATCCCCTACACGATTATAGATTACGGCCTGTAGAGCCGCTGTGTTAGCATCGGCTCGTCCATATCACCAGCCGATAAGGAGAAAGGACATAATACCCACCCCCTCTCACCCAATGAATAGTTGGAACATGTTGTTGGCTGTGACTAAAATTACTATGGCCACTAGAAATATTAGCAAGTATTTAAAGAAGCGGTTTATATAGGGGTCGGCGTGTATGTATCAGGAGGCAAATTCGAGGATGGACCAGGTTACGTAGAGGGCAATGGGAATAAAAATAAGGGAATAGTGGTCGAATTTAAAGCTAATGTTGACGTCAAATGTTGTGGTGTTTATTCAATGTCAATTTGTAATAATGGTTTCAGTTCCTTGATCAAGAAAAATTATTAGAGGTAGCAGGCTAATGAAGAATGCGGAGCTTACGGCGGTTTTTACATGGGAGGTTGCTCATTTTGGGTCTTGTGGGGTGGGGCTTAGTGAGGTAAGTACCGGGTATATTAGGGTGGCAATAACCAAGAGTAATGAGGACGATAAGATTAGGGATGTTGGGTGCATAGCTTCTACTTGGATTTGCACCAAGAGTTTTTGGTTCCTAAGACCACTGGATGAGCTGTTATCCTTTAGAAGCGCGAGATAGCCACGGAGTTTAACCGTGGGTCGTAAGTATTAGCAGTGCTTATTGCCTCGGGCCTTTCTCGGTGAGTAAGAGGATTTTAACCTCTATTTTTAGAATCACAATCTGATGTTTTGAGTTAAACTATACTTACTAGTAGCACCAGCCTCATATAATTTCTGGCTTTGTCACTAGTAGTAAGACTGGGAGAAGGTGAAGTGCTAGAAGGAGGTGTTCTCGGGTGTGGAATGCGGGTAGTCCTATGATGTGGTTGGGGGTTGGGCCTCGTTGTGATATCAGGAATAGGTAGAGGGAATAGCCAGCTGTGATGAGCGTTCCTGCTCCTGTAATAATAATGGTTAGTGGGGACCAGTTGAAAAGTGTGGAGATAATCATAAGTTCCCCTATTAAATTTGGGAGGGGTGGTAGTGCTAGGTTGGCTAAGTTTGCGATGAATCATCAAACTGCTGTCAGGGGAAAGATTATTTGTAGGCCGCGGGCAAGAATTATGGTTCGGCTGTGTGTTCGTTCGTAGGCAGTATTAGCCAGGCAAAATAGTGCGGAGGATACAAGGCCGTGGGCGATTATCAAAATGATTGCTCCGGTAAATCCCCAGGGGGTTTGGATAAGGATACCCCCTGCGACCAGGCCTATGTGGCTGACTGAGGAATAGGCAATTAATGATTTTAGGTCCGTTTGGCGGAGACAAATTGATCCGGTTATAATGATTCCTCATAAGGCGAGAATTAGGAAGGGGTATGCTAGTTCTTTAGAAAGGGGGTCAAGTATAATTATTATTCGCATTATGCCGTATCCTCCGAGTTTTAAGAGCACTGCGGCCAATACTATGGACCCGGCTACCGGGGCTTCTACGTGTGCTTTGGGTAGTCATAGGTGCATTCCATACAGAGGCATTTTAACTAGAAAGGCGATTAAACATCCGGCTCATCAGACTTTATGGCCTCAGGAGGTTAGGGCCAGGGGTTGAGAGTAGTGGATGATTAATAAGGATAGGGTTCCGGTTGATTGTTGAAGGAGGAGGAGGGCCACTAATAAGGGTAAAGAGCCTGCTAGTGTATAAAATAAAAAGTAGGTTCCTGCATTTAGTCGTTCGGTTTGGTTTCCTCAGCGAGTAATAATGGTCAAGGTGGGGATGAGGGTGGCCTCAAATATAATATAGAATATAATAATTTCGGTGGCGCCAAATGCTATAATTAGGAAAGTCTGGAGCGAAACCAGTAGGGTAATGTATAGGCGTTGGCGCATGAGAGGCTCGGGTGTGATGTGGTTTTGGCTTGCTAAGATTATGAGGGGGAGGAGTCAGCACGTGAGAACAAGTAGGGGGGTCGATAGGGGGTCTGTGGCTAAATATTGGTTGGAGGCAGTTCATCCAACCTCTGATGTTCATGTTAGTCAAGTAAGGCTAATAAGGGCGATTAATAGTCCGTGTGCGGTCGTTGTTGGCCATAGTCATTTGGGTGATGTTATTCAAATTGTTGGGAATAGCATGACTGTCGGGATTAGGACTTTTAGCATTGTAGTAGGTTGAGGTTTTGTAGTCGGTCAGTTCCGTGGGTGCGGGCTGTTGCAACTAAGAGTGCCAGGCCTGCGCTTGCTTCGCAGGCGGAGAATGCTAGAAGGAGCAGAGGGGCTGCGGAGAACTCTATGGACTCGAGCTGTAGGGCTCAGAGAGCCAGTGCAATAAATAGGGATAGTATCATGCCCTCTAGGCATAGCAGGGCTGAGAGCAGGTGGGTGCGATGAAATGCAAGACCTATCAGTCCTAAGATGAATGCTGAGGTGAAGCTAAAGTGAACGGGTGTCATAAGGGGGGCGTGGACTTAAACCACGGTCTTCTGAGTCGAAATCAGAGGTCTTGTTTTAGACTAACCTCCTATTCTGCTCATTCTAGGCCTCCTTGTGCTCACTCATATATTAATCCTAAGGTTAGTAGAATAAGGACTGCTGTTGCTCAGAAGAAGGTTCCTGCGGGGTTATCAAGTTGGTCGCCTCAGGGGAGGGGGAGGAGGAGAGCAATCTCCAGGTCAAATAGTAGAAATAAGATAGCGACTAGGAAAAAGCGGATAGAAAAGGGGAGACGGGCGGATCCGAGGGGGTCAAAGCCGCATTCGTATGGTGATAGTTTCTCTGCATCAGGGTTTATTTGTGGGAGCCAGAAAGATACGATTGCTAGCACCGAGGATAGGATAATTGTGATGGTTAAAATGGAGGTAACTATGTTCATTATCTTTCCTTGGGGTTTAACCAAGACTGGGTGATTGGAAGTCACTTGTACTAGCATTAATACTAGAAAGATTATGAGCCTCATCAGTAGATGGATACGTATAGGAATAGTCAGACCACGTCAACAAAGTGTCAATATCATGCGGCGGCTTCAAAGCCAAAGTGGTGTTCTGATGTAAAATGGTATTGGATTTGACGGAGAAGGCAGATGGCTAAAAATGAGGATCCAATAATGACATGGAGACCGTGAAATCCTGTGGCTACGAAAAAGGTAGCCCCGTAGACCCCATCTGCAATTGTAAAGGGGGCTTCATAGTATTCTATGGCTTGTAGGGCTGTAAAATAAAGCCCCAGAATAATAGTAAGTGCGAGGGCTTGAATGGTCTGTTTTCGTTCGCCCTCTATGAGGCTGTGGTGGGCCCATGTAACTGTGACTCCGGATGCCAGAAGTACGGCTGTATTGAGGAGGGGGACTTCAAATGGGTCCAGAGGGGTGATGCCCGTTGGGGGCCAGCACCCTCCAAGCTCGGGGGTGGGTGCTAGGCTTGAGTGGTAGAAGGCTCAGAAAAACCCAAGGAAGAAGAATACTTCAGATGTAATGAAAAGAATTATACCGTATCGCAGGCCTTTTTGGACGGGGGGAGTGTGGTGGCCTTGGAAGGTTCCTTCTCGGATAATATCTCGTCATCATTGATATATGGTTAGGAGAAGTAAAATTAATCCGAGGGTTATAAGGGTGGTTGAGTGGAAGTGGAACCAGATCGCTAAGCCGGATGTCATTAATAGAGCTCCGATTGCGCCGGTTAGGGGTCATGGGCTAGGATCAACCATATGGTATGCATGTGCTTGGTGGGCCATTAAACGTTCTCTTGTAGGTACAGGCTTAAAAGTAGGACAAATACGTAGGCTTGAATTATTGCGACCGCAACTTCTAGAAGTGTAAGAAGAAAGAGAACAGTGGCTGTTAAGATTGCTACGGTTGGTAGTATTGGGAGAAGTACAAATACGGCGGTTGCAATAAGTTGAATTAACAAGTGTCCGGCAGTTAGGTTGGCTGTTAGTCGTACGCCGAGGGCCAGGGGGCGGATAAATAGGCTAATAGTTTCGATAATAATTAGTACTGGAATTAGGGGAATTGGGGTTCCTTCTGGCAGGAGATGGCCCAGGGCGACTGTTGGTTGATTTCGTATTCCAATAAGGACCGTTGCAAGTCAGAGGGGGACAGCAAGTCCTATGTTTAGGGATAGTTGTGTGGTGGGGGTGAAAGTATATGGGAGTAGTCCTAGTATATTGATGGTAATAAGGAAAACTATTAGTGAGGCCAGTAGGAGGGCTCACTTATGCCCGGCTGTGTTGAGGGGCATTATGAGTTGGCTGGTAAATCGATTAATCAGTCATCCTTGAATTGTAATGAGGCGGTTGTTAATTCAGCGGGAGGTTGGAGAGGGAAAAAGTACTCAGGGCAGAGCGATTGCAATAGCAATTAAGGGGACTCCCAGGTATGAGGGGCTTGCAAATTGATCAAAGAAGCTTATTGCCATGGTCAGTCTCAGGGCTCAGTTTTGTGTTTTTCGGTGCTTAGGGGGGTTGGTTCATTTAGTGAAGTGTGTCCCATCACTTTGGTTGGAATAACAGTAAGGAAAATTACTCATGAAAATACTAAAATTGCAAATCAGGGGGCTGGGTTTAATTGAGGCATTTCACTAGAGGTGGTTGGGAGGCACCAATCTTTGGCTTAAAAGGCCAATGCTGTTATCCTATTTAGCTTCCTAGTGAGGCGTCTTCTAGCATGAGAGTGGATCAGTTTTCAAAGTGTGTCAGGGGGACTGCCTCTACCACGATTGGTATAAAGCTATGATTTGCCCCACAGATCTCTGAGCATTGTCCGTAAAATACACCAGGGCGGGAGGCAATAAAGGCGGTTTGGTTAAGGCGTCCTGGGACTGCGTCTATTTTTACCCCCAAGGATGGGACGGCCCAAGAGTGTAGGACGTCTTCGGCGGATACAAGAACACGAATTGGGGACTCCATGGGAATTACCATTCGATGGTCTGTTTCTAGAAGTCGGAACTGTCCGGGGGCTAAGTCCTGGGTGGGGACCATGTAGGAGTCAAAGCTAAGGCTTTCGTAGTCAGTATATTCGTAACTTCAATATCACTGGTGTCCTATGGCTTTGATTGTTAGGTGGGGGTCATTAATCTCGTCTATGAGATAAAGGATTCGTAATGAAGGAAGTGCAATTAAGATAAGAATTACGGCTGGGAGCACCGTTCATACGATTTCGATTTCTTGTGAATCTAAAATATATTTGTTAGTAAGTTTTGTTGAGACCATTGCAACAATAATATATAGTACTAAGGTGCTAATTAAAAATACAATTATTAGGGCATGGTCATGGAAATGAAGAAGTTCTTCTATAACGGGTGACGCCGCGTCTTGGAATCCTAATTGTGTGGGATGTGCCATTAAGCTCAGAGCTTAAGACATACAGGGGTTTAACCTGCTATTTCACCTTGACAAGGTGATGTAATTTACGAGTTTACTAATGTCTCATAAGGAAGTGGCAGAGTGGTTATGTGGCTGGCTTGAAACCATCATATGGGGGTTCAATTCCTCCCTTCCTCGGTTAATATCATTGAGCTTGGACTTGGACAAATGCCGGTTCCTCAAATGTGTGGTAGGGGGGTGGGCACCCGTGAAGTCACTCTACGTTTGTTGTAGTAAATTCGACGGATAATACTTCTCGTTTAGCGGCAAAGGCTTCTCATAGAATAAATAAGAATATAATTACTGCCACGAGTGAAATTAGGGACCCAATAGAGGATACTGTATTTCATAGTGTATAAGCATCTGGGTAGTCTGAGTATCGTCGTGGTATTCCTGCTAGTCCTAGGAAGTGTTGAGGGAAGAATGTGAGATTTACTCCTGCAAATATCACTCCGAAGTGGATTTTTGTTCAGGTGCTGTGGAGGGTGAACCCAGTAAATAGGGGGAATCAGTGTACAAAGCCTGCTATGATGGCAAATACAGCCCCTATTGAGAGGACATAGTGGAAGTGGGCAACCACATAATATGTGTCGTGGAGGACGATGTCAAGTGATGAGTTAGATAGGACGATTCCCGTTAGTCCGCCAACTGTAAACAGGAAAATAAAGCCCAGGGCTCATAATATTGGTGTTTCTCACTTAATTGAGCCTCCGTGAAGTGTTGCTAACCAGCTAAAGACTTTAACGCCAGTGGGGATAGCAATAATTATTGTGGCAGAAGTAAAGTATGCTCGTGTGTCCACGTCTATTCCGACTGTAAACATGTGGTGGGCTCAGACAATAAACCCTAGGAGGCCAATGGCCATTATTGCTCAGACCATTCCTATATAGCCAAAAGGCTCTTTTTTGCCTGCATAATATGCTACTACGTGGGAGATAATCCCGAATCCTGGCAGGATAAGAATATATACCTCTGGGTGACCAAAGAATCAGAATAGGTGTTGGTAAAGAATGGGGTCTCCTCCCCCTGCAGGGTCAAAGAATGTTGTATTAAGATTCCGGTCTGTCAGCAGCATTGTAATCCCGGCGGCAAGTACTGGTAGGGACAGCAGGAGAAGAACCGCCGTAATAAGGACAGCTCAGACGAAGAGGGGTGTTTGGTATTGGGAGATGGCTGGTGGTTTTATGTTAATTGTTGTTGTGATAAAGTTGATGGCCCCTAAGATAGAGGATACACCAGCAAGGTGGAGGGAAAAGATGGTTAGATCTACTGAGGCCCCCGCGTGGGCCAGGTTCCCGGCCAGGGGCGGATAGACGGTTCACCCTGTCCCAGCTCCGGCCTCAACGCCGGACGAGGCTAGCAGCAGGAGAAAGGAGGGGGGCAGTAGTCAAAAGCTCATATTGTTTATTCGGGGAAACGCTATATCTGGGGCTCCAATCATTAGGGGGACTAGTCAGTTACCAAAGCCCCCAATAAGAATTGGTATTACTATAAAGAAGATTATAACAAAGGCGTGGGCAGTAACAATAACGTTATAAATTTGATCATCACCGAGGAGTGATCCGGGTTGATTTAGTTCAGCTCGGATTAGAAGGCTAAGGGCGGTTCCAACTATTCCGGCTCAGGCACCAAATACAAGATATAGGGTGCCAATGTCTTTGTGGTTAGTAGAGAAGAATCAGCGCGTGATTGCCACAGGTAGGATGGCCGAAATAGGTGGTGGGTTGTAGCCCCGAAGATAGAGGTTTGAGTCCTCTTCCTATCACAGCCTCGTGGTGAAGGACACATTAGATTGCAAATCTAAAGACGCAGACTAACATCTGCCGGGGCTTTCCCGCCTTACTCCGCTAACGGCGGGAAAGGTAGATGAATGCTCGCTGGCTTGAGCGCTTAGCTGTTAACTAGGATTTTGTAGGATCGAGGCCTTCTCATCTAGAAAGGCTTTAGCTTAATTAAAGTGTCTGATTTGCATTTAGAAGATGTGGGATAAAGTCCTGCAAGTCTTAACCAGGGGCTAGGAGGCTTTCACTCCTACTTAGAGCTTTGAAGGCTCTTGGTCTAGAATTATCCTAAGCCCCTAGGTGGGCAGTGTTATAATGGCGGGGGTGAGGGGTAATAGTCCTAGGGTTGCGATTATCATTAAAGATAGGGGGAGGGCTGATTGGGTTGTGCAAGTTCGTCATGGGGTTGAGGCGTTGGTTGTGTTTGGGTAAATGGTAAGGGCCATTGCGTAGCAGAGCCGGAGATAGAAGTATAGGCTTAGGAGGGCGGCTAGGGCCATAATTGTTGCGGTAGTTGGGAGGTCTTGTTTGGTCAGTTCTTGCAGAATTAGTCATTTTGGTATAAATCCTGTCAGGGGTGGGAGTCCTCCTAGGGAAAGTAAGGCTAGGGCGGTGGTTGGGGCGAGGATTGGGCTTTTTGACCAGGCTGCTGTTAGGGTATTAATTTTTGTGGCTGATGCTATTTTTAGTGATAAAAATGCTGTGGATGTTATGAAGATGTATAGTCCTAGGGCAATTAAGGTTAGTTGGGGGGCGTATTGCAGGGTGATGAGTATTCATCCTATATGTGCAATCGAAGAGTAGGCTATAATTTTACGCAGCTGCGTTTGGTTTAGCCCGCCTCATCCGCCCACTAGTGTTGAGAGGAGGCCTAAGGCTGTAAGTAGGGTTGGGCTGGTGTTGGGGGCTATTTGAATAATAAGGGCAAAGGGGGCTAGTTTTTGTCATGTGGATAAAATTAGTCCTGTCATTAGGTCTAGTCCTTGAAGAACTTCTGGTATTCAGAAGTGCACTGGGGCAAGTCCTACTTTTAGGGCCAGGGCTATAATAATTAGGGAAGAGGCAAGCGGGTGGGTTAAGTTATTAATGTCTCATTCTCCGGTTATTCATGCGTTTGTGGTGGCTGCAAATAAGATTATTGCTGCTGCGGTGGCCTGGGTTAGGAAATATTTAGTGGTTGCTTCTACTGCTCGCGGGTGGTGTTGTTGGGCTATGAGAGGTAGAATTGCTAAAGTGTTAATTTCTAGTCCCATTCAGGCAAGGAGTCAGTGGGAACTGGCAAATGTTAGGGTGGTCCCTAATCCCAGGCTTGACAGGAGAATTATAAGTACGTAGGGGTTCATTGACAGGGGAGGGATTTTAACCGTCATGTTCGGGGTATGGGCCCGAAAGCTTGATTAGCTGACCTTGTCTTAGAAGGTGGTGTAAAGGAAGCACCTGGAGTTTTGATCTCTTGAGTATGGGTTCGATTCCCTTCTTTCTAGGAACTGGAGGGACTTTAACCCTCATAAGCCACTCTATCAAAGTGGTCCTTGGGAATTCAGGCACGGTTCCTCGCTTGTTATAGTTGCGGGGGGAGTCCTGCTAGTGCGATTGGTAGAGCAGTGTGTCATAATACTAGGGCCAGGGTAAGTGGGAGGAAGTTTTTTCATACTAGGTGTATGAGCTGGTCGTAGCGGAATCGGGGGTAGGAGGCTCGGACCCATAAGAAAAGTATGGAGAGGAGTGCGGCTTTGATTATTAAATTAATTGTTGTTATCTCTGGAAATGCAGGTATGTGAGAGGCTCCAAGAAATAGGATGGCGGAAAGGGTATTCATTAGTAGAATGTTAGCGTATTCGGCCAGGAAAAGTAGGGCGAAGGGGCCGCCAGCATATTCAACATTAAATCCTGATACTAGCTCGGACTCCCCTTCGGTTAGGTCAAAGGGGGCACGGTTTGTCTCTGCCAGAGTTGAGATATATCATATTGCGGCTAGGGGTCAAGCTGGGAGTAGAAGTCAAATGGTTTCTTGAGTAACATTAAATGTCTGTAGTGTGTAGCCACCTGAGAAGATAATGATGGAGAGAAGGATTAGTCCTAGGCTTACTTCATAAGAGATTGTTTGGGCTACAGCCCGTAGGGCCCCAATTAGGGCATATTTAGAGTTTGATGCTCATCCTGAGCCCAGAATTGAGTATACTGCGAGACTTGATAGTGCAAGAATAAATAGAACCCCTAGATTCAGGTCAATAGTTGGGTGTGGTATCGGCATGGGTGCTCATAGGGTTATGGCTAGTGTGAGGGCTAATATGGGGGCAGCTAAAAATAATACAGGGGAGGCTGTTGATGGTCGGATTGGCTCTTTAATAAATAGTTTGACCCCATCGGCGATGGGTTGGAGAAGTCCGTACGGGCCTACGATATTTGGGCCTTTTCGTAGTTGTATGTATCCTAGAACTTTTCGTTCAAGCAGTGTTAAGAAGGCTACGGCTAGTAGTACTGGGACAATATATGCGAGGGGGTTAATGAGGTGGGTGAGTAGAGTGTTTAGCATAAACTAAGAAGAGGATTTGAACCTCTGGCTGAAAGGGCTTAGGCCTTTTGCAATTACCATGCTCTGCCATCTTAGTATGGCCTTATTTTGGCGGTTGGGCGGGTTCTCCCTTTATTTGATTTAGTTGTCTTCATCAATTAGGGGCAGGGCGCACTTTTAGTGTTGGCCCTTCTTTTCCGGTCCTTTCGTACTAGGAAAAGTAACGTTACAGATAGAAACTGACCTGGATTGCTCCGGTCTGAACTCAGATCACGTAGGACTTTAATCGTTGAACAAACGAACCCTTAATAGCGGCTGCACCATTAGGATGTCCTGATCCAACATCGAGGTCGTAAACCCCCTCGTCGATATGGACTCTGGGAGAGGATTGCGCTGTTATCCCTAGGGTAACTTGGTCCGTTGATCGGCCTTGTAGGTCGGATCATAGTTGGTCAGATTTTCTGTGACTTAGAAATGTCTTTCTTGGTTTTAAGCTTGTTGGCTCCGTCCACTTGGAGGATTTTCTTTTCTCCGCGGTCGCCCCAACCGAAGGTAAAACTCCATTTTTCATTAGGTTTGTGCTGCTTATAGTTGCTTAACGTGACTGGGTTTGTACCTTAAGCTCCAAAGGGTCTTCTCGTCTTGTAGGTTTATGCCCGCTTCTGCACGGGGAGATCAATTTCACTGACTTGAAAGGGGAGACAGTTAAGCCCTCGTTTAGCCATTCATACAGGTCTTCATTTAAAAGACAAGTGATTGCGCTACCTTTGCACGGTCAAAATACCGCGGCCGTTAAACCTGTGGTCACTGGGCAGGCTGGACCTCCTATACTTCGGGATTTGCAGGAGGCGATGTTTTTGGTAAACAGGCGAGGCTTGTGTTTGCCGAGTTCCTTCCTTTTCTTTTAGTCTTTCCTTGGGGCACTCCGGTGTGGGGTTAACGATTGTAGGCTGATGAGGTTTTCTCGGTCTTTTTATTTTTCATATTACCCTCTTTTATTTGGGTTCGTTAATTGCCAGTGGTGGGTCCAATCTGGCTTACACTTGTGCTGGGAGGGGGCCGTGGCCCCCTTGTTACTCATTTTAGCATAGTCTCTTCCATGGGTTCATGGAACGGCCTGGTAAAATTAGGGGAGTTGGATTTTTTATCAGAATAATAAATTTTATGTCGCTTGAGCTTTAACGCTTTCTGGTCAGGTGGCTGCTTTTAGGCCCACTGAGGCGACAGTGTTTTGTTAAGTATGATCCTTATCTTCCTGGTAAGATTGTATTCTTTATCAGAGGGGCTGTACCCCCTTTGATTAACTCTCGTGTTTCTCTCTTTGTGTTCGGCTAGAGTGTTGCTTGTTTAACTTGAGGGGCGCGAGGCTGAACTTCTATTCATTTCTCAGGCAACCAGCTATCACCAAGTTCGGTAGGTCTATCACCCCTACCCGGGGATCTTTCCACTCTTTTGCCACAGAGACGGGTTCGCCCACGTAGGCTGTCCCGGGGTAGCTCACTTGGTTTCGGGGGCTCAAACTAAAGGCCTCTTTGCTTGAGTATTCTGGCTAAATCATGATGCAAAAGGTACGAGGTTGTGTCTCTGCTTTTTGGTGCTTATATGGGTTGTTTCATTTCTCTTTCAGCTTTCCCTTGCGGTACTCTTTCTATAGCTTAAAATCACCTTTTCCGTCGCCCGTACTAAGGTGGAAAAATGATTTGGTTAATTTTTTAAGGTTTTTTAATTTTATTTATATTGTGTAGTTGTTTTGGTTGTTAAGCTAGCTGTTTGGCTCAGGGCGATCCAATTTGCATGGACGTCTTCTCGGTGTAAGGGAGGTGCCTAACTATCTCAGCCACGCCCTGGGGTTGATCCAAGTGCACCTTCCGGTACACTTACCTTGTTACGACTTGCCTCCCCTTGTTGGTGCTTTGTTGTTATTTACGTTGGTGGCTATTTAACAGGGGAGAGTGACGGGCGGTGTGTACGCGCCTCAGAGCCGGGTTCAAAAGGACACTCTATTTCCTTTTTACTACTAAATCCTCCTTCAAGCATTAGTTTTCATAATGCTATTCGTGTATTCTAATATAGAAAATGTAGCCCATTTCTTCCCACTTCGTGCGCTACACCTCGACCTGACGTTTTGGGTTGTGCCCCTTTTGCTTACTGTTAGGCCTTCACAGGGTAAGCTGACGACGGCGGTATATAGGCGGGAAATGACTAGAAGTGGTGAGGTTTAACGGGGGTTATCGGTTCTAGAACAGGCTCCTCTAGGGGGGTCTAAGGCACCGCCAAGTCCTTTGGGTTTTAAGCTGACGCTCGTAGTGCCCTGGCGGACGTCTGTTGTGATTTAACGTCTAGGTTTATGGCTGAGCATAGTGGGGTATCTAATCCCAGTTTGTTTCTCAGCTTTCGTGGGGTCAGGCGGGCTTGTGTTAAAGCTACTTTCGTGCTTGGGCTTCGGACACTCGGAAGCGTATGACGGCCAGGAGGCCCTTTGGCTTTAAGCTTTTGTTCTCCTTAACCACCCTTTACGCCGCACCTATCAACTAGGGCCTCTCGTATAACCGCGGTGGCTGGCACGAGTTTTACCGGCCCTCTTAACACTAACTAAGTCAAGCTTTGTGCTTATGGCTTAATATCTATCACTGCTGAACTCCCTTGGGGGTGTGGCGTGGCAAGGCGTCTTGGGCTAAAAATTGAGCCTGATGCCCGCTCCTCGTCCCCGGGCAGGGGATTAAGGGCATCCTCACAGGGCCGCGGATACTTGCATGTGTAAGTTGTGTTATGGCTGATAGTAAAGTCAGGACCAAGCCTTTGTGCATGTGGAGCTTTTCAGGGCCCGTCTTAGCATCTTCAGTGCTATGCTTTAATGTTAAGCTACACTAGC